ATCATGGATTACCAATAAACCTTAAATGGATTCTTCCTGGGTCGATGCCCGAGCGGTTAATGGGGACGGACTGTAAATTCGTTGGCAATATGTCTACGCTGGTTCAAATCCAGCTCGGCCCAACAATTCGCCAATATACCACGAGATGGTATAACCCCCTTGTCCTTCAGAAATACCCGATACGGAGGAATAAAAAAGAATAAAATTTTCTGCTAGATCCCTTATTTCCATGGGATTGTAGTTCAATTGGTCAGAGCACCGCCCTGTCAAGGCGGAAGCTGCGGGTTCGAGCCCCGTCAGTCCCGACGGATTCAATAAGTACATAAATCTTCTCTCCTTTTTCTGTCAACGGGGGAGCAGGAAGCATAATTTCATTCCCAAGGGGGTTCTTTTTTCGTTCCTTTTTCGTTTCGCGTTTCTCATTAAACAAATAGGGAAATTTTCATTACTTCAACTAGTACCGATTGGTAGTAGAAAGACATATGTAGATTAGTACAAGTGAGGGGAGCACTCTAGTCAGTATTCCAAGAGATACTCAGTCTGCTTTTTCGATGGAATATAAGACTATATGTTTCTCAGGGGCACATACGAAAATGGAATTTCTTTGTTGTACAATACAAAATGAATTTAACATAATTCCCCCGATAAAATCCCTTTCCAGCTTAAAAAATCTCTCCTTCTGGACCCGGTTTTGTTTGTGTAACCTCAATTACTAATGCGAAGTTGAAAAAATCTATTTCATTCAAATGACACACTGAACTTTTGATATATGTGTCCCAGTACTAATAACCTAGGGGGAGGGTACAAAAAAGAAGGATAAAGATCCATTAAAGATCCTACTCCTCTTAGCATTAGCAACGGAATGAATCAACTTTTCCTTCCTATATTTTCTATTTTTTTTAGGAGGCCCACCAACGAAAGAACAAACCCTAAACTAAAAAAAAATATTGAAATTTCATTTGATAGAATATTCCTTCTTTTATCCTCGGACTCATCTTTATCACACTTCTTTGTCTTCCAAGAAAATTAGATCATTAAAAAACCGGAGTTTAGAACGTAACTCCTTTATTTTTCCACTTTGCTTCTATTGTTTGTTGGGCGTTTGTGACTAATGGAAAGGGCCGGGTGGTCAGATAAGATAATACTTCATTCGACGATTGTACAAGGAAGACTTAAGGTAGGTTATAGAAAAGAAAGAAAAGAATGAAAAATAAAGTAATTTTTGATTGGGCCGGGAATCCTATTTTGGATTCGGTATGGATAAAAGATCTTCCTATGTTATACTATTCAATTCGCGACGACAAATTGATTTGATAGCTCAGATATTGTTATTCATGATCTTGATCCGATTCAAGATCATTGAGAGGTAATTCATTCATTGAATTTATAGGCGAAAGATTTATCATCTCTATGGGATTAAATCCCGAGTTATTGTGAAGTAAAAAAAACGATGAGATTATGGAAGTAAATATTCTTGCATTTATTGCTACTGCACTGTTCATTCTAGTTCCTACTGCTTTTCTGCTTATCATTTACGTAAAAACAGAAAGTCAAAATAAAAAATAAAAAGAATTAATTAATTTGAATGAAACTTGACCTCTGAGTTCTTATCAATGGTTGAAGAAAAAGGAAAATGATTCCAATTTCGCGTCTTAAATGAAATGAGCAGACTATAATCGACAGTATTCTATGAGATCCGATAGTATAGTATGATAAGAAAGAAAGATTCATATTTTTCTTTCTTTCTTACCATACTATAATAGTAGTGTTATTGTAGTGTATAAAGTTGTACTTTATAATAAAGACAGAGGCTTAGTGTTGATCAATCTACAATATTATCTTGATATATGTAGATATCAAGATAATATATGGAATTTACATAGGACCCTTTCTATTTTTTTGATACACCTATTTGTTCCGAATCAATCTGAAATAATTATCTTGTCTTACTTTATAGTTCTAATTTTTAGATTTAGATTTCTTATTATTTGCAATCTGAGTCTCGTGATCTATCGAAAGAATCAAATCAACGAAAGAAAAAGGATTATTCTGGGCATATATTAATAAAATAAAGTAAGAATCTTTTTTCTAGCATTCCGAAGAAAAAATGGATTGATTCATTGACAGGAGTTCTATGAGCACTTCTTTAGATTTCGAAAGGGAATAAAAAATAAACCTCACAGATTTTTAATGCTTGAACCCTGATATGAAATGAGTCGATAAAGTAGAAATTAAATTTCGAAAATAATAAAACAAGCGGTAAGTGCGCAAAATGTGACTCGCCTAAGGCAAAATTTTATTATGCATAGTATCTCGTTAGACAACCACTATGTCTATATTTTTTCTCATATAAAGTGCGTATATACTTCAAAACGCGTTGCAGAACGATCTATAAAACAATTGATACGGTTTGATTCCTCAATCAATTAGTAGTACCTCTAGAGTCCACTTCTTCCCCATACTACGAGTGAAAGGGAAAATGTAAAGACTACCATTAAAG